TAAACTTCATAGAAATGAAAATATGAAGAAATAAGATATGCCTAGATACTTTTTTCAATGTCGTCTATGGATAAAAATTTTAAATTGATAGAGAGGAAGCACCGTAAAGATCAATTAACGAGGTTTTGGGCCAATACATTAACAAAAGAACTGCTTATTTATGCCTATATAAGATATATAAAAGTGATTAATTAACTTCTGTAATAGAGTTGATCCACTAAGGTATTGAGCGGCGGTGTAGGATCAGATCCCAAAGATAGTAAGTCTTTTCTTTCGTACTTTTTTAGGAAGTAAAGTCTTTATCAAAGATTCTATATAAATTTCGATATGAAATCGAGATAGTTACCTTGCTGAAAATACTAATGATAGGAGTAAATACCTATACTTTATTCTTCTGCGGGTGGGAGAAAAGATAAAACTAAAATAAAACTTATTATTAATCAATAAATAAATCAAATATGATTAATTAAATTAATAAAAATCAAAGTTTGAAACTCATCCAATTAACCTCTTTTGGTTACCTCGAAGAGTGGGATAGATCTATGAGAAATCTCATTCCTTTATTATATTATAGGTAATAAAGGGACACCAAAAGAATTGACTGCGGAGCCGTATGAGATAGGAAAGTCTCAAGTACGGTTCTAAGGGAAGGAATTGACCCGCCTATTCCGACCGGGGAGAACAGGCCATCCGACAGGGAGATTCTGAAATTGCGGAGGCTTGGTTTGATCAAGCCGCCGAGTATTGGAAACAAGCTATAACGCTTACTCCTGGGAATTATATTGAAGCGCATAATTGGTTGAAGATCACGGGACGTTTCGAATAAAATTTTTTATGGGTTTATTAATAAAACGAAAATTTTATTCTGGGAAGAACTAATGAAAGAATTTCATTATATCCCTTATCAGATCGTTCTAGTTTATCTGAGATTTCGTAAGGATAACGAATACACAGATACAGTAAAGAATTTTTTTCTTTCTTTTCTTCTATTTCAAATCTTAATTAATATTAAAATTTTAAATTTCATTTTTTATATAATATAATATTTATAAATAGTTCAATAAACTCTTAATATTATTTTATTCATCGCTTCGAATTTTTTATTTAATTCGAAATTTAAAAATGAAATAAATTAATTAAGAAATATTCGAAACTAGTTGATGAGAGTTACGTCGTAAACATAACTAAAGTAAAGGAAAGGAAGGAAAGTGCATTTACTTTGCTGTCTTCTTTTAATTTTAAAAATTTTAAAATTGGCGATCAGAACGTATATGGATAGAACTTATAACAGGATCTTGGAAACTAAGTAATTTCGGCTTAGTCGTTTTTCTAAATAGAATAAAATAGAATAATTATTCTTTATATTCTAATTCTAAAATATATATATGAAATTTGAATAACTAAATAATTGGATATTTCTTTAGTAATGACTAAAAGATTGTTAGTGCGATTTAAAATAGTTAGAATAAGAGTATTACTGAATTATAATAGATAGTAATCTCGATTAAAATTATTTTAATATAAGATTGATTGAATCTATATTCGATAGTACAATATTTAGGATCTCGCTATAATACTTTATAATTGTGATAGGAATCGTCTAAGTTGCACAACAAAATAGTTTTTATCTTAATTCAAAAAAATAGTTTTTATCTTAATTCAAAGGGGATTTAGAATTATAATCTTAAAAAAAAAAAAAAAAGGTCCGTTGGGCGCCAAGCATCTATGTCATAATAGATACGAACACTTGCCCTGGATCAACTTCCAGATCATAATTGCTCTAGTAAATAACTAAAAAAAATATAGAGGTGGGAGATACAAGTAAAATAAATTTTTTAAAAATATCTCTCAGAGGTTCACCAATTATTTAAATGTTGGCAGGTCTCTTTGTATGTCTTGTCCGGAAAGAGGAGGACTCAATGATTATTCGTTCGCCGGAACCAGAAGTAAAAATTTTGGTAGATAGGGATCCCGTAAAAACGTCGTTTGAGGAATGGGCCAGACCCGGCCATTTTTCAAGAACACTAGCTAAAGGCCCTGAAACTACTACTTGGATCTGGAACCTACATGCTGATGCTCACGATTTTGATAGCCATACCAGTGATTTGGAGGAGATTTCGCGAAAAATTTTTAGTGCCCATTTTGGTCAACTCTCCATCATTTTTCTTTGGCTGAGTGGTATGTACTTCCACGGTGCTCGTTTTTCGAATTATGAAGCGTGGCTAAGCGATCCTACTCACATTGGACCTAGTGCCCAAGTAGTTTGGCCAATTGTAGGTCAAGAAATATTGAACGGTGATGTAGGCGGGGGTTTCCGAGGAATACAAATAACCTCCGGGTTTTTTCAGATTTGGCGAGCATCCGGAATAACTAGTGAATTACAACTTTATTGTACTGCAATTGGTGCATTAGTCTTTGCAGCATTAATGCTTTTTGCTGGTTGGTTTCATTATCACAAAGCTGCTCCAAAATTGGCTTGGTTCCAAGATGTGGAATCTAT